AAATCTTGATATTGTATTGATATGTAATGATTCATACTAATGAATTCGTCCATTTGTAGTCAGGCGGGATAATAATGATAATAAAGAAAAGTAAACGAATAATTTACATTTACAAACTTCAAAAAAAAAGTGGGTTAGGGGGGTCGAACTAAGTATATGTAATGTAATGGCTATAAATCAACTCTTATGTATGTTTCAAAGAAAAATTCTAGAATTCGGTTGAATTGAATAAATTGAATATATATAAGATGCAAATGTTTGGTTTACGTTATGGAAGAACCGCATGTATATGTGATATTAGATATTTACTAGTTATATATGAACGATCCATATATCTTATTTCCTTTCCCGCCACACCGTGAATTTTGATGTGGATTCCTAGTCCTTCTGTTTCGTCTGGTACGAATGAATAAACAGACGAAATCGAGCATAAAGAGTGAAGAATAGAAATAACGGAATTGAAACAGCGGTTTGGAACAAAGAAATGGCAGAAATAGAGTCTTATGGATTGATAAAAACTCCATGGGATAGGAATGAAAAATGAGATACCGAAGAAGTTCTGATAATTCAATAATCTCATTACTTTAATTCGAATTCACAGGTCTTAGTTATTTCGACTAGATGGATCTTAGTAATGGACGGAATAATATATAAAATAATATATAATTAATATTTAATATATAATATAATAATTCATTGGTTGATTGTATCATTAACTATTTCTTTATTTTTAGGCGAGGAGCTTACCATGAATCCACTGATTTCTGCCGCTTCCGTTATTGCTGCTGGATTGGCCGTAGGGCTGGCTTCTATTGGACCTGGAGTTGGTCAAGGTACTGCTGCGGGCCAAGCCGTAGAAGGTATCGCGAGACAACCAGAAGCAGAGGGTAAAATACGAGGTACTTTATTGCTTAGTCTGGCTTTTATGGAAGCTTTAACAATTTATGGGCTAGTCGTGGCATTAGCACTTCTATTTGCAAATCCTTTTGTTTAATCCTAGAAATGCGAAAGTTTTTTTCTTATTTTATTACCTTGGTCTTGTCACTTGCTTTTCCGAATTATATCAAGAGTTCACTCCTACAAGAACTTTCAATTATTCGTTGAGACAACACTCCGTGGGAAGGACTAATTTGAGGATCAGGAATTAGCAGATCCATTCGTTTTCTTCCTTACCCGTTCTTAATTCAATGGAAACATTTTTGTTTTTAGAAAGCGTTGCAACAAACGAGGTATTTCGCAATTGACACGAGACCTGGAACCTAATACTAAACAAATTCAGTATTTTCTCATTTCAATTCAAGTTCCCAATAAGAAAATGGAAATAGAAATTTCCTTATTTCATTTCTCAATTGAATTATTGAAATTAATAAAAAAAAATCAATAAAAAAGGGCAAAGTAACACAAAAGGAGCTCTGTTCTATTTTGTTAGTTCTATCTATAAGAGGAGATCATATGAAAACTGTAACCGATTCTTTCGTTTCCTTGGGTCACTGGCCATCCGCCGGGAGTTTCGGATTTAATACCGATATTTTAGCAACAAATCCAATAAATCTAAGTGTAGTACTTGGTGTATTGATCTTTTTTGGAAAGGGAGTGTGTGCGAGTTGTTTATTTCAATAATAGGCTGGATCCAATCAGCTGCACTCTATTTGATTTTTCTTCATAACTAGGAAAGAAAGGTGCACGATCTCGCGAATTACGTCTGAATCAATTCGGAAATCATATGTACGAACCATAGCATTTCGTGGCTCATTGGGAAATCAACTTTGATTCTCTATCAACCAATAATGTGGGACCCTTAACATGGTTAAAGCTAAACTGTTTGAAGTCCAGGCGCAACATTGGTACTCTTTCTACCACTATATTAGTATGGAAATGGTTTCAAAATGAATAGTTGCAATTTAGCCGATATAGAACACTCATATCGATAAAATGATTTGAACCATTTAATTTACTGGAAAAAGGGCACCCTGGCCTTTCTTTATCCAATGCTGAATCGACAACCTGTGTATAAAGTACGAGGAATTTTTTTGGATTTGGAGAAAAAAAGAAACAACTTTGCTGAGAATTACAGAGTTTTTGTCTGGTCGGAAGAGTCCTCCAAAAATTCTGGTCTTGATCAACGATCAGTTTCTATATTTTGGAATACGAACAGAGAAGAAAGGATAAGCTCATTACAAAAAAAAAGATATGGGAATGTCCCATAAAATAAATAAGTAACTGAGCGTGAGAGCCAAATGAATTGAAAGATTCATGTTTGGTTCGGGAAGAGATCATGGAATTTTTGAAATGAATGGGAAGATAATCTACTTTCATTAAGTGATTTATTAGATAATCGAAAACAGAGAATCTTGAATACTATTCGAAATTCAGAAGAACTACGTGGAGGTGCCATTGAAAGGCTGGAAAAAGCCCGGGCCCGCTTACGAAGAGTGGAAAGGGAAGCAGAGGATTATATAGTGAATGGGTACCAGGAAATAGAACGAGAAAAATGGAATTT